ATAGGAGTAAAGTGTTGATATAATTCGAAGAAGCAAACGACAATTTAATTTCAAGTTAATAAAGAAAAAAAGTAAAATAAGTATGTAATCTAAGGTACTTTTTTACATTTCTAGGATTAAACAAAAGGATTCGCAAATAAAAGCGCTAATGCCACAACCAGTCCGTAAATTGTTAAAGCTTCCATAAAAGCTAGACTAAGCAATAAAGTACCTCGTATTTTACCCTCTGCTTCTGGTTGTCTCGCAATACCCTCTACAGCTTGGCCTGCAGCAGTACCTTGACCAACTCCGGGTCCAATAGAAGCAAGTCCTACAGCCAATCCAGCAGCAATAACGGAAGCGGCAGAAATCAGTGGATTCATGGTAAGTTCCTCGCACAAAAAAAAAAAATGGTTAATGATACAATCAACCAATGAATTATTACTTAATTTTATCATTAAAATTAATCATTAAGATCTATTGGGTCGGAGTAACTAAAAACTAATGATAATATTACTGAATCGTCAGAACTACTTCGATATCTCGTTTTTTGTTTCTACCCATGATGAAGTTTTTGTAAATCCATATACATACGGCTCTAGTTATTGCATTTTTTTCTTTCCAACCATTCTTTCATTCCATCCTTCGTTCTTTACTCTTCTATATCCTTGAGTTCATCTGTTTTTTCATCCAATCCACAATCACAAATGAAACAGAAGAAAGGACTTGACTTATCTTGTAATCCATCTAATCTAAATGCAGTAAACTGCAATCAAATCAATATATGCAATCATCAATATATGCAATGGATATCAATATGATCGATATCAACGATATCAATATATCAATATAACGATATCAATATGTATATCAATACATATATATATATATTTTTTATTTATTTTGCTATATATATTGCTATCTATATATATTGCTATATATATATTACATATATATAGCATATAGTTAGATATATATATAGTTAGTTAGTATATAGGTAAGGCATAAGGACTTCTATTTATATATAGATAGGACTATATAACTAGTGAATATCTAATATTACATATACATATTACATATACATTTCTTTCTTCCATAATGTAAACTGGCCACATTTTATATTGAATCGGATTATAGAATCATTCCTCGAAACCCACACAAAAAGTGGCTGGACTTATAGACATTACATACATCTAGTGTGACCTCCCCAACCCATCCTTTTTTTTTTTGTACAATTCCGTAATATCGTTCATCTTCTCTCCTACGACTCTAGGTCATATATTCATACGTATTTATATCTATTATGTTCTCCAACCAAGCAGATTATCTTGAACCATGCATGAATTGGGATAAGCTAAAAAAAAAAGACTATTTCGAAAACTAGTCAATGATGACCCTCCATGGATTCACCTATATAAGCCGCGGCTAACGTTGCAAAAATAAGAGCTTGAATACCACTTGTAAATAATCCAAGAAACATGACAGGTATAGGAACTACTGAAGGGACTAAAGAAACAAGAACAACAACTACTAATTCATCAGCCAATATATTCCCGAAAAGTCGAAAACTAAGAGATAAGGGTTTTGTGAAATCTTCTAGGATGTTAATTGGTAAAAGTATTGGAGTTGGTTTGATGTATTTCTCGAAATAACCCAACCCTTTTTTGGTAAGACCTGCATAAAAATATGCCACTGACGTGGGTAAAGCTAAAGCAACAGTAGTATTTATATCATTCGTGGGCGCAGCTAACTCCCCATGAGGTAACTGTATGATTTTCCAAGGTAAAAGGGCACCTGACCAATTAGAAACAAAAATAAATAGGAACATAGTTCCAATAAAAGGAACCCAAGGTCCATATTCTTCTCCAATCTGGGTTTTGCTCAAGTCTCGAATAAATTCAAGGACATATTCAAAGAAATTCTGACCGTCGGTCGGAATGGTTTGTGGATTCCGAACAGCTATGATGGCTGAACCTAACAAGATAGCAATTACGACCCAAGAAGTGATAAGTACTTGGGCATGGATTTGTAAACCTCCTATTTGCCAATAGAAATGTTGGCCTACTTCTACACCCGATATATCGTATAACCCCCTGAGTGTTTTAATGTAACATGGTATAACATTCATATTGTCCTCTGATAGAAATTGAACTTCAAAAAAGGAATTAGTTTGATTCAACCATTTCTTTCTCAACTCACCAACTTGAATCATTAATCATATATTTAGGATACCAAGAAATCACATAACATCATAATATATATCAATATCCCCAGTTCTTTTTTTTTGAATTCAAAAAAAAGTAACCGATCCAATAAATCTATGGAGTTGCCCAATAATTAACATTAACTAATTTTATTATTCTTAATCTTAATCATAATCAACGATTTCTTATATAGCTAGAACGACCTTCACAAATTGCGGATACTAATTTGTTAAGAATCAATCGAATTGAAGCTATAGCGTCATCGTTGGCTGGAATCGAAATATCTGCAAGATCTGGGTCACAATTTGTATCGATTAAACAAATCGTTGGAATCCCCAAAATGGCACATTCTCGAAGAGCCGTATATTCTTCTTGCTGATCAACGATGATCACAATATCAGGCAATCCCGTCATATATTTGATCCCACCGAGATATGTTTGCAAGGTAGATAATTTTCTCTTCAACATTGCTGCATCTCTTTTGGGGAGACGGTTGAGTTTCCCCATCTTTTCTTCTGCTCTTAAGTCCCTGAACTTATAAAGTCTCGTTTCCGTAGTGGACCAATTCGTTAACATACCACCGAGCCATTTTTGATTAATAAAATGAGACCGAGCCCTTATTGCAGCTGATGCTACTGAATCCGATGCTTTATTTTTGGTACCGACGATTAAGAAGTTTTTTCCCCTACTTGCTGCATCAAAAACTAAATCACAGGCTTCTGATAAAAAACGAGCAGTTCTAGCGAGATTTGTAATATGAATACCTTTACGCTTTGCAGAAATGTAAGGGGCCATTCTAGGATTCCATTTCTTAGTACCATGACCAAAATGAACTCCTGCTTCCATCATCTCTTCCAAATTGATGTTCCAATATCTTCTTGTCATTTTTTCCCACACTTCCTTTTTGTTTTTTCTTTTTCGTATTATTAACAAAGAGACGAGGTACCTTGAAATAAATAATTGTTCCGATGGAACCTTCTACCGGGGATTGACCATTGATACACGGCACAAACCATAATTTTTTTTTAATTACTTATTTTATTTATTACCAAATCAATAATCAGACCAGTATAGTTAAAAGATAGTTAAAGTGAAAATGAATCCGCTCTTAGGAATCATTAAATCACATAAATGATTGTTCTGATGTCTCATGTAAATTTGTCTCATGGAAATTGTTTGTCGCGTAAGAACAAAATAATTCTCTATGGTGTAACAAAATATCTCTCATTTCCAACTCGAATAGATTTTTTCTTTTGATTTCCAAATAAATGTTTTTGTCTTGCCTTGAACGGTGCACAAATTTTTGGAATCCGGTACCAACAGGTATAATCCCCCCCAGAACAACGTTCTCTTTCAGGCCTTTCAACCAATCAATACGACCTCGTAGAGCAGCTTTTGCTAAAACTCGAGCGGTTTCTTGAAAACTTGCTTCGGATATGAAACTTTGAGTATTCAGAGACGCTCTTGTTATTCCCAATGAGATTGCCCGATAACAGATTGATTCGTCCAAAGCGCGCCCTGCTCGTTCCGCTCGCAACAATCCAATTAATTCTCCAGGCGAAAAAACATTAGACATTCCATCTTCTGAAACCAACACTTTTGATGTTACTTGACGTACAATAATCTCTATATGTCTATTATGGATCTGTACCCCCTGGGATCGATAAACCTTTTGGATCTTATTAACCAAAGAGATACGACTTTGGGCTATGGTTAGCTCAGCTCCAATCAAAAACCCCCAGGGGATCCCAAGAATTCTTGGTATACGCTCGTTCCAACCTTCAACTCTCCTTTCGAGGTTCATCGATATTGAATCAATCGAACGCACTTCTAAGATTTGTTCTACTTTTGGAAGACCTTGCGTTATGTCACCAGATCTCGATTTTTCATATATAAATGTAACTAATGTATCTCCTTCGTAAAGGATTTTCCCATAATGACCATGAACAGTTGCTCCAGGAGTAGCCAAATAAGACTTAGCCGATCTTATAACTAAAAAGTCGACATTAACAATTAAAATTTGACCAGATTTTTTTACGTGTGGTTCGTATTTAAATAGACATACATTTTCACAAATAAATTGTCCAAGGCTAATTTTGATCGATGTCTCTTCACAATAATCATGATGGAGAAAGCACCAATTCAAATGGAATGGGTTCAAAACGATGTTACTGCATAGATCGGGATTATAAATCCTCCTATTTTCATCTATTAAACAGTATTTAAGTACTTGAAGTACTTGGAAAATCTGTTTCAAATTGTCAAGTAGCAAATATTTCTTTAACACGATCTGATTATGAGTTATTAAATGGTAAGATGAATAAAAATTCGATATTTTAGGTACAATAGCGCCTAAGGGACCTAAATAATCCCTAATTGGAATTAGGGGATCCGATTCTTTTGTCACATTGTTATATTTCGAACTATTGAATGGACCAATTCGAGAACAATTGGATGATGACAAAATTAGCAAAGATTGGCATTCCTTATTTCGATTCAACAACATACCAATAGTTCCTTGATGTTGGCTAAGTGATTGAATCTTCGCCTTGGAATAAAAAGGATTGATATTGGTGCAATCTAATCCATTATCGGGAATCAATCCGGAACTTGCCCTATCATACCTTTTTCCGGTATACGAAATAGTGGACTTGACTAACTCAATTCTTATGAAATCGCGAATTAGATCATTTGCCCTTACCTCAACAAAGGAAGCATGAACCTCTTCTATAGAACCATTTTGTTCTTGGTCCCAATTCAATACTAAGCAAGTCCGAACTAATTGAATACTTGTGTGATAAATTCCTCGAATTGACT